CTTTTTTATAGTCGAAATAAAATTCATTTTATTTTGATTTGTTTTATTAATTCTTTTTTTATTTTTTTTATTATTGTAAATGGATTTATCAATCATTTTTTTTGTTGATTCAACAAAAAGTTGTATATTAATTCTGGGAATATTAATAATAGATAGAAGGATATCTGCGTATATCCTTTCAGTGAAAAATTTTATAAAATAATGTAATTTATGGATTAATCGAGTATTTCTTCTTTTTAATATTTGCCAATTTGGTGATTCGAATCTTTTAGCATTATAACTTGTTTTATTAGGACTATCATTTATTTCTGGAGTCACTTTTTTTTTATTTTTTGTAATTCTTTTTATTTGATTTCTGATTGTGCTTGTTCTATCAGTCAGATCTTTCATTTTTTTTTCTGTCAGTAAAAAATTTGTCCAATATGTAGATTGAATTCGACTAAAGGATTTATGAATTATATGATTGCGGGTTATAGAATCTTTTTCTTTTTTTTTTTTAGTTTCGCTTGATTTATATATTTCTCTCAATCTAAATAATAGAATTGGATTTACTTTTGAGAGTTCTTTTTTTATTTTTTTTAAAAACGGAATGCCCTTGATAATCCATTTTTTTGTTTTTTTTGAGATATTTAGAAATTTTGTTCTTTCTTTTAAAACTTTTAGAAATATAAAATACTTTTTTTTCAATTTTCCAATTTTTTTTTCGAGTTTCTTAAAAATGGGTTCAAAAAAGGAAGGCCGTTTTTGGGGAGAACCAAAAGGAAGTTCAGCTTCCATTCCCCAAACCGTTAAAAAAAAAAAATCATCTTTTTGTCCTTTCTTTTTGATTCGATCTATATGAGAGGACCGTGGCTTAGATCTGTGCCAGGGTTTCAGACAGAAAGGAAATAGCATCTTTATTTGAATACCGTCTATTAACCAATTTTTCGGAAATTCTGTTTCTGATAATTGAACACCATTATAGGTGCATTTAACATGCATTTCTTTATTCCATTCATTTAAATCCTCAGACCACTCAGGAAATTGTAATAATAGCATACGGCCAATATTTTTAGCTATTATCAATGACGGTAATATAATATATTTTCTAAGAATCGATTGAGTTATTAACATGGAACCTCTTATTACTTGAGCAAATGGAATGGTATCCCAGGCTTCTGCTACTTCTATCCGCGCTTTCTCTTTTCTTTTGTTCTCTTCTTTTTTGTCCTTTTCCTTTTTTTCCCTTTCTTTTATTTTTTCTTCTGTATAATCTGAAATTTTTAATTCTGCTCCCTTTCCTATACAATTTCTAAAAATGAGTTTTATCAGTTCGGAGATATCAAAAAAAAAAGGGTGTGATTTGTCTATTCTGTCCAAAAAAAGCGGAGAATGTGCATTTGCTTGAAAAAGTTCCCAAATAACTGTTTTACATCTTTGGGCTCGCATTGAACCTTTGATTATGTCTCGACGAAAATCAGATTGTTGCGAATATCGTATCAAAGCTACTTCGTCTCTTTTATTAGAATTATTAGTATCCTTATTATTAGGATCGGTATTTCCCCGGTTATCAGTAAAAATCACTACACGTTTGGCTTTTCTTGAACGAATCTGATAATCTATTGGTACTTCTTCTTCACTTTCTCCTTCCTGTTGTTCTAATTCGTTGATTAATTTGTATGACCATCGAGGGACTTTTTTACTGATTTCTTTTATTCCAATAGATTTTTTTTTTTTTTTTTGATCATTAAGATCACTTCTAATTGCATTGAATAAAAATTTTGTTTTATTTTCGGAATCCATTCTTCCTTGTTCTGAAAATAAAGAAGATCCTTTCAAATTCAAATTTGATTTAAGTTCACTGATTAAAGTCAAGAAATAACTCATTTTTGTTGATAATGGGTTGTTATCAAATATATCTGTTTTATCTTTAAATTCTCGAGAATCAGTATCAGTAAGAAAGATAGTATGAATCTTATTTTTTTCTATGAAATTTTCTATTGAAGTTTCATTTATGATTAAAGGTGAAAACAAATTTTGTATTGTTCCACGATGTGGTCCATTCAAGAAAGGATCATATATTTTGGGCAAGTATTCTTTTTTAGGCTCATCATTACACAATCTAATCCTTTTTTCAAGTAAATCCAGAGAAAGAAATTCTTTGGATAGAACCTCAATTCTATTTATCAACTTTTTGTTTAGATTGTTACTTTTTTGTTTGTTGGTCGAAACCCAATGGTTGTACAGTTCATCAGAGGAGAGTTTTTCTATTATGGACAAGGACATCTTTCTTTGTATCATTTTACAAAAAGCTGATAAACTGGGTGGAAACGCAAAAGATATTCTTTTTTTTCCATAACTTTGCCGTGTATAAAAAAAATATTGTGACATTTCCTTTCTTACAGCATTTTCAGATCGATTGTTTTTTATGTATCGCAACGGTCGATTCCATCGATTATAATTGAAAAGAAGAGTTACAAAGGGTTTTTCAAACCAGAAGAGTTCTATATTTTTATCTTCA